ATCGCATACTTGAACGATAACCCAGAAAATCGATAGAATTTTTTGATAATTGGTTTATCCGGATCTTTATCCTTCCTGATTGAGACCACATGTAAAAATAATATTGCCATAAATCGACAAAGTAAAATTTCCACTTATTCATCAGAAGAGGCGTATCCTTGGAAGAAAGAATTGATTTTCTTTGATATCTAACAAAATGTATGAAAGGATCCTTGAACAAACATAGGTTAGTCTGAAAATCATTAGCAAAAACTTCTACGAGATGCTCTATTTTTCGATAGAAATGGATTCGTTCAAGAAAGACTCCAGAAGCAGTTGATCGTAAATGAGAGGATTGGTTACGGAGAAAAAGGAAAATGGATTCGTATTCACATACATAAGAATTATATAGGAACAAGAACAATCTTGGATTCAAAAAAAAGGGGGATTTCTTTGGAGTAATAAGACTCTTAAAATTACAATACTTGTAGAGAAGGAACCGTAATAAATGCAAAGAGGAGGACTCCTTTACCCAGTAGCGAAGGACTTGAATCAGGATTTCCAGATGGATGGGATGAGGTATTAGTACATCTAACACATAATTTAAATGTGATAATTTGTCCTCTAAAAAAGGAAATATTGAATGAATTGATTGGAAATTATGAGATTTTACTCCTTCTTTCCCTTGTAAATAAGATACTAATTGTAGGGAAAATGGAATTTCCACAATGATTGCAAACCCAGCCGATATCATTTGAGAATACAAATTCTTATTGTGCCCAAAAAAGGGATTTTGATTAGAATCATTAGAAAAACTAATCAAAAGATTTTGTTGATACATTCGAGTAATCAAACGTTTTACAATCAGTAAACTGAATTTATTGTCAGAACCCGCATTTTCCAAAAAAAGTGATCTATTACTATTAAAACCATGATCATGAGAAAGTGCATAAATATACTCCCGAAAAAGAAGTGGGTATAGGAAGTTATGTTGTCTAGATCTATTGAGTTCTAAATAGACTTTAAGTTCCTCCATTTCAAATTTGATTTGAACCAAAGATAGGGGATCCTTTCGATTATAAAATGATACATAGTGCGATACAGTCAAAACAGGGTATTCTAGTAAGAAAAGAATAGATACCCCAGGACAGATAAATTCATCAACGGATTCTCTACCTTCTGCCACCTAATTGAGTTCGGTATAGGCGAACAAAAAGGTTAGAAATCCTTTATTTTTTCAACCCAATCGCTCTTTTGATTTTGGAAAAAAAACTCTCTTTTCCGTATCAATATACTGCTTCTTCTACACATTCACGTCTAACCCATACAGAATAGGTAATCACTAATAGTTAGGACTCATAAAAAATCAATAATCCACTCAGGAGAAAAACTTTTACCGTACCAGGAGCTAATTTTTTTTAACATTAAATTAGATCGGGTAATCATTCAAATTAAGAACAGAAGCTCGTTGCTTTTTGTTTCCCTATAACTATAATTTGGCGTCATAGAGCTCTATCCATTTATTCACTGGACCCAACTTTGAATTCAATTCATTTTTTTGTTCCGCACAAAAAACGATTTTGTACCGATCCATAATATATATATATATATTCTTCAAATATATTCTTAGAATTCTCCGTTGATACGACATGCTGTTTTTTCCATCCAGTCCTTTCAGGATCAGTCGTGGCCTTACAAACTCTACCGATGGTATGGACGAATCCCTTTCTTCGTACAAATGTGTAAAAGAGGCTAGTCGCACTTAAAAGCCGAGTACTCTACCATTGAGTTAGCAACCCCAAAAAAATTCGAATATGTAGATACAATCGGAATAAAAAAATTGAATTTCATGACGCAATAAAATCAAAACATTCAATTAGCAAGAATTTCTTTTTATAAAAATGTCTAGTCGATTCTGAATATTAAATGGTAAGATCAGATCAAAAAAAATTCAGATTTTTTTATTTAATAAGAAAAAGGTTTTTGTATCACACAAAAAACAATTTCTTGTGATACTTGTGATACAAGAAATTCAAAATTCAAAGAAAGAACCCCTCATTTGAATGAAGTTACGTAAAAAACCAAACCTATGGAACAGGGATAAATTATCCACGATCGAATTATATTTGTTCAATACACTGTTGTCAATATAATTGTGAATATTGAAGCTAAACGTTGATAAAAGATCGAAAAAGAGTCTTTTTTCGATTTTTTATTTCTATTTTTTTTTCTTTACTTTAATATTATGAGAACACAATATTCTATATTAACTTCTATATTTCTATTAACATTAAATATTTAATATTTATAACATTAAATAAATACTTAAAAGAAAAAAAAAAAGAATACAAAAAGGAAAGAAGGGGGAGAAATAGTATATAGTAAAGAAAAATTTGTATAAAGCTATACACAAGTCATCCGCACCCTCTTTCTTTTTTGTATTTCATTAATTGAATTCTGTTTCAGTTTAATTAAGACTAAGTTACGTAAAAACCCCTGCCTTCTTTGAAATATCATGAACAGTTCCTGTGGGTTGAGCACCTTTTTCAAGGAAATCAAGAATCGCGGGAATATTTAAATAGGTTTGGTTATTTATCGGATCATAAAAACCTACTTTTCGAAAATCTCTTCCTTCTCTTCGGGATCGAACATCAATTGCAACGATTCGATAAACGGCTCATTGGGATAGGTGTAATTGACTAATACCCCCCCCTAGAAACGTATATGAGGTTTTCTCCTCATACGGCTCGAGAAAACAAAATGATTAGAAGTTCTGTCTATGTATGGACTCAGAATGTTAAATAAATCCATAAACCCAACAAATCACTTAGACATTAAACCCTTCTGTTTTTGTTCTTTTTTTTTAAAAAAAAAAAGAACAAAAAAGCATTTCGACTCTCATAACTCAAGTTGGATAACTCTCAAATAGCTCAAAAAAAAGCTTAGGCTTCTCTTTTCTTGAGTGGTCTTTAACCCCTTTTCTTGTTTGTCTCGTTTAAAATCCATTTTGATTCTTCATTCGGATCCAGTTGTTGAGACAATTAAAAACGGTATTTCCTTGTTCCAGGATCCTTTCTCTTTGCCTTGAATCCTTGGGTTTAGACATTACTTCGTCAATCTTTTATTTCAAAAAAATGGCAGCAACACGCCCCTTTTTCTTTTTATTTATATTGATAGTTTATTTACATTGATAGATTATAGTGATAGAAAGAAATCAATCAATCAAAAAAAAAAAAAGAATCATACGAACGATCCATTTCCGCATAATAAACTTTTGATCGAAAAGAGTTTTACAAATTTCAAAAAAACTTTCTTTTTTTTTTCATTTGAAATCGGTTCGATTTCGATATCAAAAAAACACTTACGAAGCTGTTCCAACTTATTGATTTGTATTAACTAACCCTAGATCCTTTCCCCTGAAAAATAAATAAATATTTCCTCCTCGAGCTCCATCCTGTACTATTTCCCATTCCAAAACACGGAAACCAAATAAAGGATGTCGAGCCAAGAGCACTTTCATTTCCATATAAAAAAGTGGTGGGTTTTTACATCCACAGTCGATCATGTCCTTCAAGTCGCACGTTGCTTTCTACCACATCGTTTCAAACGAAGTTTTACCATGCCTCTAGTTTTGAACCGGTCTGTAATTGATTCAATTATGGAATCATGAATAGTCATTAGTTCGTCCGGTACTCGTTCAGTACATAGTAATCTACACTTTTGACTTACATATGTAAGTATCTGAAGAAAATTTTGAGTATCAGTAAAAAGAACTGTTTTAGTTAGTGTATGAATGCAAATCAAAGAATATCAATATATAAGCAATATATATATATATTATCTACTTGTTTTATATTGTGTTATATTTCTTATATTTTTTTTTTTAATTTATTATTCTATTTATATATTAATATTCTATTATTATATGAAATATTGATAATATTCTATTGTTATACATATTGATTTTCTATTGTTATACATATTGATTTTCTTATTCTATCATTAATAAAAATTTGTAGTATTATTATTAATTTGTTTCTTTTTTCCCAATAAAATTTCCAATAAAAGCGGAATATATAACTAGAATACATATCCAATACACTAAGAAATAACAGATAGCTTTAATATAAACCATATAAGATTAAACCATATATACGATATAGAACATTAATAAAATATTGGATTTAGATATATATATAAGATATCGAATTCTATATATATATAGAAATCAAAATCTAAATAAAAAGAAATAAATATAGATAGAAAAAAATACTGATAATAAGTCATTAAATCAGTCATTTAATCATTAAAAAAAATATATTGAATTGAAAAATTTCCTATTTTCTATTCTATTTAGAAGATTGAATTGAATAGAATTCCAATTCCTTATTAGATTTTAGATTAGAGACAAAGTCCAAAACCCTAAAATTCAAAGAAAAAGCATCTTTACATATGTAATTTTGTTTTGTTAATTAGATTTGGAATGGACAGATACAAATATTAAAATGAAAATATTCCATTAGAAATTAATAAAAATTAACTTCTATCTAGTTGCATTGCACCCTCACTTTATATGAATTCTGTAATGATAAAAAAAGAATCTTTTTTTTTTAATCTAAACCCGTCTTTCCCTTGATTGAATTCAACTAGTACCAGGGTCACCTTTTGGTCAGAGAATTCATAAATCAAAAAAGAATAATTGGAATTGGGCTATCTTATTTAAGAGATAAGAGCAGATAGAAGCTACTTTCCCATTTCGATTTAGAATGTATGATTGCAAATTCAAACTTACCTGAATCATAACAGACAGAGATGGATTCCATTCCATTTGCGTATTACATATTATTTGAACTCGAGTCAATTTGTGAAAAAAAAAGTGATTCTTATCGAAATCATTAAAAAAAAAAAAAGAATTCAAAGTCTCACCCATATTTGACTCTTATAAAATAAGATTTAGCAGGTTAAAGGGCAATTTGGATTATGACATCCTTATTCAGATATAAAAAAATTTCTTCTGCTGGGACGAAAGGATTCGAACCTTTGATCACCGGGACCAAAACCCGTTGCCTTACCGCTCGGCCACGCCCCATTCTGTCTATTTGACACTACTAAAAAAAAGAATAATATGGGTATTCCTTGTTTGTCAAGTCCAGTTTGTTCCAACCAAAGATATAAAGAATCCATTTGATTATTGTCGGGATTTTCACACATGTGGAGATAGACTGAAACCGAATTTATTGATCATTACATATAATTCAATTAAGATATTGTATGAAATTATGATTTCTTCTATTCTCTTGTAAGAATTGAAGGTGTAAGAATTGAAGATTTTTTGATTGGGTGCGTTCAAAGAGGTTGGTCTTAATCTGCCTTATTTTCCTTTCTTCATTTTTTCCTTACATCAAAAACATCTTAATAATTCAATCAAAATTATCTCCAAGACCAAAATTTTGTTATGATTAATATCTTTAATTTAATCTGTATCTGTTTTAATTCTGCCCTTTTTTCGAATAGTTTTTTATTCGCGAAATTACCCGAGGCTTATGCTTTTTTAAATCCAATCGTGGACGTTATGCCAGTAATACCTCTTTTCTTTTTGCTCTTAGCCTTTGTTTGGCAAGCTGCTGTAAGTTTTCGATAAGATCCTTAATACTTGCCTAGAAAAAGTCTAACAATGGAAAAGATCAAATAAGTCTTACAATATAAACGAACCCTCAATTCAAACATTGAAATTCTTGGATAGCCGTAATAAATTTGGATCGCCCCTTTTCTTTATTCTCGGCCTTTTTTCACCGAAAGACCCCACTTAGAGTTCATCACAATATCGAACTGTTGGTATGAAAAAATTTTTTGTAATGGTAATGAAAGACTCAACTCTTATTACAAATCCATTTTTGAAAACGCTTTTCTATTTCTAAAGATTCTAGTCCATTTCTATAAATACTAGAAAACGCTTCATTTTAATTTTTTCATTTCTTGGTGTCAAAATCAAAATATGTCGTATAAAAACAGAAAATCTATTCTCTTTTTTTTTTAAGATCTTGGAGATTGTGTAATGCTTACTCTTAAACTCTTTGTTTACACCGTAGTTATATTCTTTGTTTCTCTCTTCATCTTCGGATTCCTATCTAATGATCCAGGACGTAATCCTGGACGCGAAGAATAAGAACAAAAAAAAGGCTTCCTTGCTTTATTTTTCTATTTTTATAAATAGTATTAGGATTTGACGTATTTTACTGTCAAAAAGCAAAACGGAAAGAGAGGGATTCGAACCCTCGGTACGAATAACTCGTACAACGGATTAGCAATCCGACGCTTTCATCCACTCAGCCATCTCTCCTAATGGAAAAAAAGATAATTAATATGTTACAGCACAGAAAAAATAATACTTGAGCAAACCCCTATTTTTTTTTTTATAGATTATATAGGTTATATATAGATATTATCTAATTAATAATAGTTAATAATAGAATTATATATGTAGGTATTATATAGTAATATATGAATATATAAAATTAATATATATTATAGAGAATCTAGATATATTCTAGAGAATATGGATAGATAGAACTTTTATCAGTTAATTTTTTTTAATTTCTTTTTTTTTTTTTCTATTTTTATTTATATATTTCTATTTACTTTTATTTATTTAATTTATGTTTAATTTATGTAAATTGTATAAAATTCTAAAAATGAAATATAAAGAATTATAATATAATAAGTATAAAGAAAAAAAAAAGATAAAGAAGGAAGGGTCTAGAATCTAGAAAGAGATATCTCAAATAAAAAAGAAAGAACTTGGTATTGAGTTAGTATCTTTTTCCTAATTTTAAGTCTATCAAGTCCTCTGACAAAATGCTCTACTTTTCAGGATTTGATCCTATTTTGATTCTGCCCAATTCCCTTGTTCGATAAAGGTCTGATTATATACAATAATCACATTGTAGCGGGTATAGTTTAGTGGTAAAAGTGTGATTCGTTCTATTACTCCCCTTGATAGTTAAGGGGTCCTTCGGTTTTATTCCTAATTCCGATCAAAACTTTATTTCTTTTAAAAGGATTAAATCCTTTACCTCTCAATGAAAGATTCGAGGAAGAATATAATTCTCGTCATTTGTATCCAAGGGTCAATTATAAATTGAAAAATTGGATTATGGAATTTCGAAACATAATTAATTTTGAATTGGATGAATCCTTCCAAGTCAATAAGTATTAAATAAAGGATCCATGGAGAAAGATAGAAAAGTGTATTTCTAATCGTAACTAAATCTTCACTCAATCTTCAAAAGGATAGGTTGAAGCAAAACAGCTATTAAATGATAACTTTAGTTTACTAGAGACATCGACATCTTTTTTATTTTAGCTTTTAGCTCGGTGGAAAGAAAAGACTTTTCCTAAGGATTCTCTCAAATAGAAATAGAAAACGAAGTAACTAGAAAGATTGTTCTAATCCCACTCTTCTAGAAGGATCATCTAGAAAGCGAATTGTTTTGAATGTATTCAGACAGAAAAGCTAACATA